ACAATATCTTTATTCCAACTTCAAATATGAATACTACCGCCAGAGTTTTATGATTTATGAAATAAAGCCCCTTATCGGATTTGAACCGATGACTTACGCCTTACCATGGCGTTACTCTACCACTGAGTTAAAAGGGCTTGTTTGGTTCAATTCCTGAATAAAGCCACTATGAGTTTAGTATATATACTAATTATAATAGATGTACATCTATATATATCTTATAATAAGGATATAATTAAGGATAGGGGTTCATTCAAGAATGATAAATTTTTTTATCCAGTAAATTAAATTTGAAATTATAGGGTTAGGGTATACTAGTGAATACTAGGTAAAATAAAATATTTATGTGATAAATATCAATACAATGAATTGTTTCAAGACCTACCATAATTGACATCATAACTAAATTCATTAGAGTGATACATGTATCCACTAATTTAACATAGATCCAAGATATTTCATTGAATCATTGATAAAGAGATTCGGAGTGGCCTTTGAACCCAATTTTTTAGTGAAAAGAATTCTATCGAATCGTGAAAGACGGAAAGATCCTTCGTATCGAGTCATACCATTCCATTATATTGACAATTTAAAAAAACTATTCATACTATGAGCATAGTATGATGGCGGTCGTGCAAGTATGCCCCCATCGTCTAGCGGTTCAGGACATCTCTCTTTCAAGGAGGCAGCGGGGATTCGACTTCCCCTGGGGGTAGGGTGCTACGAAAGGAAGTTGATCGTGGATTATCAATAAGCCTGGAATTGATTCTTCCTGGGTCGATGCCCGAGCGGTTAATGGGGACGGACTGTAAATTCGTTGGCAATATGTCTACGCTGGTTCAAATCCAGCTCGGCCCAATAATTCGCCGATCCACCCTGAAATATTATAATATAACCCATTTGTTGCTATTTCAAAAATGTCCGATCCCCCAATACAGAAGCGAAAAATTTTCTGATATCTATACCACTACTTATTGACGCTATTTTTACAACAAATTCTGATCTTGCTAATGATCTAGATTCATATCAGGATCTCTAAGTATAAAGTCAAGTTTAAGGAAAAGAGTAAATAAAACACTTTTTTCATTGAAAAAGTTATTATCCAATTGATTTGGAAATACTGAAAGGATTAGTAGTAATCCAGGCTGCTCTCACTAAAGTTAATATACATATGGGTATCAATATATCACACTCGCGGCTCTGTTACAACACGCGAATTCTAATCTAAATGGAAAGGGTTAGAATGAAATAATAAATAAAATATGTATACTTTATTTTATTATGGTATTTACTTGGGATTGTAGTTCAATTGGTCAGAGCACCGCCCTGTCAAGGCGGAAGCTGCGGGTTCGAGCCCCGTCAGTCCCGACGAATCCAAATTCAATAAAAAAATATATAAATTCATCTCTCTATTTTTTGTGAAAAGAAGTACAAATAGCAGAATTTCATTCCCAACGGCGATCCCTCTTCTTGTTTTTTCGATTACTCCCGATCTGTGGAATAGAGTTAGAGTACTGTATGTTTCCCGGGAGTACATAAATGGAATTTGTACGATATAAAATAAATATCACATAGTTACTGTGATAGATTTAATCTTAAAAGACATCCTTTTCTGGCCCGATTTTGTGTAACCTCAATTTAAAATTTCACTAATTGGAAATAGTCTATCTCATTCAAATTTCACATTGAGCTTTTGATATATGCGTCCCGTTACTAATTCAAGGAAAGAGGATATTAAAAATAAAGATCAAACAAGGATCATTTTTTTATTAACGAGGTAATGCAATTTTTTTTTATAAGGGTTTTTTCCTTGAAAGAACAAACCTTTTAAATTTATATATATATAAATAGTTAATTTGATGGAATATTAGATTTTTTATACCAGAACTTGGACTCGTCTTTATGATACTTCTTTTGTTTTCCAAGAAGATTAGATCATTAAAAAAAGGAGTTTAGAACTTAACTCCTTCCTTTTTTTTCATTTAGCTTCGAGTGTTTGGTGGGGTTTGTTTAGAACTAATGGTAAGTGGAAAGGTGGTTAGATGATACTTCATCAGATGATTGTACAAAAAGGGGGGTAGATTATAGAAAAGAAATAATGTAAAAGAATGATAAATAAATAAAAAAAATAAAGGAATTATTGAGTGGATCAGGAATCCAATTTTGAGTTCGGTATGGATAAAAGATCTTCCTATGTTATACTATTTAATTCTTGACCATGGATCGATTTGATAGCTCAGATATTGTTATTCATGATATTGATCTGATTCGATATCATCGAGATGTAATTCATCCCATTGAATTTACAGGCGAACGATTTATTATCTCTATGGGATTAACTCCCGAGTTATTGCGAATTAAAGAAAAATTAAACAATGAGATTATGGAAGTAAATATTCTCGCATTTATTGCTACTGCACTGTTTATTCTAGTTCCTACCGCTTTTTTACTTATAATATACGTAAAAACAGTCAGCCAAGGCGATTAATTTTAATTAAAC